ATTCATGCCTGGCAAAAAGAAAGAATTTGAGTAAACGATCCTATTTTTTTTTTAATGAGTCTGTTTTTATGTTATTTCGTACTGTGCAATTCCTTTGTTTGTGGGATCATTTTCTCACGAGAGGTAATGAAAAGAATTATAGAATGGATTGCTATCTATGCCTAGATCAAGGATAAATGGAAATTTTATTGATAAGACCTTTTCAATTGTAGCCAATATCTTATTACGAATAATTCCGACAACTTCAGGGGAAAAAGAGGCATTTACCTATTACAGAGATGGTGCGATTTGATTATTCTTATTTGTTTGATCCTTAGAAGAAAGACACGTGATTCGGGATAGAAAATAAAGAAAAAAGTAAAAAAAAAAATTTACGCTTTTTGGGGGTGAAGTTTGTAAAAAAACAACTCCCTCTGTCGTGTATCCACGATTAATGCAGCCTCAGATGCTTCAATTGGCGATTCTAGTATTGAGCGAAAGGTTACACCTATGTGGGTTATTTATGTATTGCAGGTCAACCCCGCTCCATGAGTACCAATAGGTGGCATAGAGGAAGAAGCACTACGCCTAGGAATCAACAACACGAAAACTTTGTTAGAAATTTGATACCCTTTCCTTATCAAGATCGGAACTCAGAAGAATGGTTGGGCCAACAAAGATCCATCTCGTTCGTATTTTGGATACACGTATAACCATCGAAGACTGTTGAAGTGACGAATTCCTCGAAATTAAGGGGCGTGAGGGACAAAGAAATTGTTGAAGTTACCTTTTTTTTATCTAGTATCAACACGTTTGATGTTAAGAAAAGATCTTTTGCGGGAAGGTTGGCTAGAGATTTCTTGTAAAAACACTAGCCCCGCTCAGTCAATAATGCGAATATTTCAATCTTTTTTGATTCCATGTATTATTCTCATTATGCACATAAGGGAGGAGCCGTATGAGGTGAAAATCTCACGTACGGTTCTGAAACGGAGATTCTTTGAATCGAAGACGACCGTAACGGATGTCGGCTCAGTCAGAAGGAAATTATGCGGAAGCTTTACAGAATTATTATGAAGCTATGCGACTAGAAATTGATCCTTATGATCGAAGCTATATACTCTATAACATAGGCCTTATCCACACAAGTAATGGAGAACACACGAAAGCTTTGGAATATTATTTTCGGGCACTAGAACGAAACCCGTTCTTACCCCAAGCTTTTAATAATATGGCTGTGATCTGTCATTACGTGCGACTATCTCCACTATAGAAAGAAACGGGGGAAGAGAAAAGAGCGAATCCACTAGCAAATACTAGAAAAAATGCCGAGAAAAAAATTGATACATATGCATCGTAAAAAAAAACGATTTTTATCAGCTGTAGCAAAGAAAAAAGGAACTTCATAGAAGTCGAAATATGAAGAAATGGATATGCCTAGATACTTTATTCTATGGATAAAGGATCTAATTGATAGAGAAAGCACCGTAAAGATCAATTAGTGAGGTTTTGGGCCGATACAATAAGAACTGCTTACTTACTTTTGTGATGATATAAGATAAAAGGTAGGAATCGACTTATGTAATAAAGGCGATCCCCTAAAGGATTGAGCAGCGGTGTAGCAGCAGATCCCAAAGATAGTAAGACTTTTCTTCATAATAAAGAAAAGTCTTTTTCGAAAATTCTATATAAATTTTTCTATGAAACCGAGATAGTTAACTTTCAGAAAATTCTAGCGAGAGTGGAAATGCTTATGCTTTATTCTTCTGAAGGTGGGAGAAAAGATAAAACTAAAAAAACGGATTTTGAATCAAAATGAAAGTTTGAAACTCATGTAATTAACCTCTTTTGGTTAACCCGAGAAAAATTGGATAGATCTATGAAAAATCTCATTATTCAATTAGATATTAGATTATCTAGAGTAGATTAAAAAAATGGGACACCACAAGAATTGAATGCTGAGCCGTATGAGGTAGTAAACTCTCAAGTACGGTTCTAAGGGAAGGAATTGAACCCCCTATTCCGACCGGGGAGAACAGGCCATTCGACAGGGAGATTCTGAAATTGCGGAGGCTTGGTTCGATCAAGCCGCTGAGTATTGGAAACAAGCTATAGCGCTTACGCCCGGGAATTATATTGAAGCGCAAAATTGGTTGAAGATCACGAGACGTTTCGAATAAGAGCACTCTTTTTTCGTCTTTTTCATTTTTTTTTTTTGACTTGATTCTAAATTCTAAGTATTCTAATTCGATTTCTTTTTGAATTTTTTGATATTCTAATTAGAATTAATAGAATTGTTTGTTGTCCCCATCAGTCAAATAAAACGACTCATTTATTGGGGAAACACAACCAAAGAATTTCATTATATCTTTTCCTTTCGAAGATCCATTTTCTATTTCGTCTGGTATTTCGGGGGTAGAAACGATACGCGGATAGAGTAGAGAATATATATCTATTTCTTTTTTTTGTTCTGTTCCGCTATTCAAACTCACTTTCAAATGAATCAAAATATGGAATGGAA